AATTTTTAAGGAAGAAAACCCTTTCGATTTATAATGATAAAATCAATCTTTAATTTTTTTTTTTATCCAGTCGCGAGGTATAAATAGTAGGTATGAATCATAGTTCAAATATTTCTCGATCTATTCCAGATATTCCGTGCTCCAGATAAAAAAATGAATATCCGACGAAGCAGAACTCATCTCTCTCAAGATGACAGACCCATTCTCTGTACTATCAATAGGATCAATTATAACAAGTCACACACTCATATTCCGGAAATACAGAAACAAAAGAATTTCACGGTCGAACTGCCAGAATAGACTAGAAATGAGAGTCCTAAGTAATTCATTTTGGATTGAAAAGCCAGGACTTCATGATTTTTATGGACCTAATTCATTGAAATTCCATCTAGTAAAACGGAAGAATTATAAATCTCCAAAATAATAGATAGGAAAACCGCAAATAGAGCCATTGCGACCCCCATCAAAGGGGTAGTTCCCCACCCAGGAGCCACTTTCCCGTATTCTGAATTCAATGGTTTCAATAAACTCCCTGCATTAGTTCGTCTTGGACCAGATCTAGAACTATCCTCAACGGTTTGTGTAGCCATAAATCCTATTGCATTGGTTGAGATCGGTTGACTTTGTATACTATTCCGTTGTAAATAAAGGATCTTATCATAGATCCGTTATAGTTTTTAAATTTGATAATAATGGAAACAGCAACCTTAGTTGCCATCTTTATATCTGGTTTACTTGTAAGTTTTACCGGGTACGCCTTATATACCGCTTTTGGGCAACCCTCTCAACAACTACGAGATCCATTCGAGGAACACGGGGACTAAATGGAAGTAAAGTAATGAGCCTCCCAATATGGGAGGCTCATTACTTTACTTCCATTTAGATAAAGATAAAGATAATGTAAGATAATGAAAAATCATTTCGCCTTTTTAGTCGGAACCTTAGGCGGCTCTCGAAAAAATATAGCGAAAAAAATTATTCCTAGAGTCGAGACTAAGAGGAATGTATAAACCAATGCTTCCATAAATTGATCGTGGTTTACAATTATAGCTTCCACACCTGTTCATTTGGGATCATCTCCCAGATTAAGAAAGGACAAGAGTCAAAAGTCAAAGAAAGGGCGGTGATTCAAATCAACATTTCTCTGGTACTCTATGTCAAAGTTAAATAATAAAAATATAATAGAGGCAAAAGATACAAGAGCAGTATTGTATCAGACGACTTGTCTCCTTGTAGTTGGATCTCCAAGTTTTTGGAATGCTCCAAATTCCACTTGAGCATCCAAATCTGGGTCAATACCAGCAAAAACATCTCTGAACAAGGTTCTAGCACCATGCCAAATGTGTCCGAAAAAGAAGAGCAAAGCAAACGAAGCATGTCCAAAAGTGAACCAACCCCTTGGGCTGCTACGAAAAACACCATCTGATTTCAAAGTAGCACGATCTAATTCAAAAATTTCACCCAATTGAGCACGTCTAGCATATTTTTTCACAGTAGCAGGATCACTATAACTGACTCCATCGAGTTCGCCGCCATAGAACTCAACAGTTACTCCTACTTGTTCGACACTATACTTAGATTCCGCCCTTCTAAAGGGAACATCGGCTCTTACAATTCCGTCTCCGTCTACCAAAACTACTGGAAATGTTTCAAAAAAAGTAGGCATACGGCGTACAAAAAGCTCACGCCCTTCTTTATCTCTAAAGATAGGATGTCCTAACCATCCAACCGCTATTCCATCCCCATTGTCCATCGAGCCCGCTCTAAATAAACCTCCTTTTGCTGGATTATTGCCAATGTAATCATAAAAAGCTAATTTTTCTGGAATTTTAGACCAAGCTTCTGATAAACTCTGATTTTCATCTAGTCCGGCACCAACCCTTCGATATATTTCTTGCTGGAAGTATCCTTGATCCCATTGATAACGAGTGGGACCAAATAATTCGATTGGGGTAGTTGCGGAGCCATACCACATCGTTCCAGCAACAACAAAAGCTGCAAAAAAGACAGCAGCGATACTACTGGAAAGGACAGTTTCAATATTACCCATACGTAATCCTTTGTATAGGCGTTGGGGGGGGCGGACACTAAGATGGAATAGGCCCGCTAATATGCCCAATGTACCTGCTGCAATATGATGAGAGGCTATTCCTCCCGGAACAAAAGGATCAAAACCCTCTACCCCCCACGCAGGATTTACAGATTGGACTTTTCCGGTTAGTCCATAAGGATCAGATACCCATATTCCAGGACCATACAAGCCTGTTACATGAAATGCACCAAACCCAAAGCAAGCTAATCCTGAAAGAAATAAATGAATTCCAAAGATCTTGGGCAAATCCAAAGAAGGTTTTCCTGTACGTTCATCACAGAATATTTCTAGATCCCAATATACCCAATGCCAGATAGCTGCCAAGAAGCACAAACCAGAAAACACAATATGTGCCCCGGCCACACCCTCGTAACTCCAAATACCCGGATTCGTTATAGTCCCTCCTGTGATACTCCAGCCGCCCCACGAATTGGTTATTCCTAAACGAGTCATGAAGGGTATAACGAACATACCCTGTCTCCACATTGGATCAAGAACGGGGTCAGAGGGATCAAAAACGGCTAATTCGTATAGAGCCATTGAACCGGCCCAACCAGCAACGAGAGCTGTATGCATTATATGTACAGAAATCAACCGACCGGGATCATTCAATACGACGGTATGAACACGATACCAAGGCAAACCCATGGAAATACCCCTTTATCAAAGAAAAATAGACACTATGTAACTTTATCGCATTGGAAAAGACTATGCTATGGACCTCTCCCTTTCAGTGGATTATTTTGGAAAAAGGGTTCATATTATTGAATATTGAATTCCATTTCTTTCGTTGGGAATAATGGAACAATTCTGTTCATCGGAACAAAGATAAGCAGATCTATTCTATACCCGATAAGTACCAATACGCAATGGGGGATTGGTCCCATTTTCTATGAGCGAATGCGTAGATACTTGTTCATCATTCGAAGAGCCCGACCCATTTGTAATAATTTTCCCTTATTAATTTCGTCTTACTATTTGGTAATATCCAGGGATAAAAATATTACGTTTCCACGTCAAAGTAAAATATAGTACTTAACCCCCTTTCTTTCAGTTGATGCCTATTGGTGTTCCAAAAGTACCTTTTCGGAGTCCTGGAGAGGAAGATGCAATTTGGGTTGACGTATAGTGCGACTTGTCAGACATATTGGGTCATATGGGATTTCCCCGTTCTCTCCCCCGATCGAGATACCCTCTGTTTCGCCCAAAAAAGATTGTTTGAACCATCAATAATTTGGAGCGTGAAATGCAATTAGATCCATTTTTGAGGGGGTCGAAATCAATATTAATATTATCAATTATCAAAATTTATGGTTGGCTTGGTTGGACCAATCCAATAAAATGAAGTATCCAGGCTCCGTTCAGAAAATACCCAATTGGTAATATATGTATGATTACCACTTGTATCATAAGTGATTACTTGATAGCATATGGGCGATCTCAAACTGCCAATCAATGAAATAATATTTTGACTACATCGCGTATTTGTTGTAAGAAAGGCACGAAATTAATTGAAAAAAGTAAAAGTGGTATTGGGAGCATTTGTCCTATATGTGCAAATTGAAATCGGGCAGATATTTACCCGGAGTAGAACATAAACCTAAAATAATTGAGGAGGCCCATTCAGGAACAAGAAAATTACATCGTAATTTGGATTCGATTTCGATGAAACAATACATCAATGAGAGGTTAATTCGATAAGTTTAGTGGATTCTTTTATTTTTGACAGAGATTCGAGCAAAAAAAATCTTTCTTAAAAAAAAATCGAAGAAAAAGCCCCTTCATTAGGAGGTAGAAAAGTCCTACTATAAAAAAAGTAAAGGAGGGTAGAATCAATACAATACATTGATTCTTTTTTTTTGAACCGTATGCATCCAAAGGCGCGTGTACGGTTCCTAAGGGATAAAATTTTGTCCTAATCAACCGACTTCATCGAGAAAGATTACTTTTTTTAGGTCAAGAAGTTGATAGCGAGATCTCAAACCAACTTATTGGCCTGATGGTATATCTCAGTATAGAGGATGAGACCAGAGATCTTTATTTGTTTATAAACTCCCCCGGCGGGTGGGTAATACCCGGAGTCGCAATTTATGATACTATGCAATTTGTGCCACCAGATGTGCATACAATATGCATGGGATTAGCCGCTTCAATGGGATCTTTCATCCTGGTCGGAGGAGAAATTACGAAACGTATAGCATTCCCTCACGCTTGGCGCCAATGAGTTTTTTGTTTGAAAGAAAAAAGAAAACTATGCCTTCGCCATATTTAATATTTTAATATAAATAAGAATTTGTAAGATAATATTTAAGTAATAATAGCATGGCACTTCGAGTTCGATATGAACAAACCATTATTGTTTTTTCAGAACATGGGATTATATATCGGGCGAGTAATATGAGACAAAGGGTATTTATGATTTGATCTTATCTATCCGGGCTTCATTTCAGCGTCACAAACTTTTATTTTTCACGCCAGAAGCCTCTGTTCCAATATTTATGTTATGAAATATGAAAGAATACTCGAATGAAAAAAAAAAAACAAGATCGTTTTTTTTTTTTACTTTTTTTTTATTTGATCGGATCAAAAAGAAACTTTGGGATTGCTGAATCACATATGAGATAAATCATAAATATAGAAAGCAACGGAACCATCATAGTATTTTGGAACTCCCACGAAAAGAAGGGTGGTAAATGGATCACTTAACGATTTGGGTCTGATGGATCCTATTTCGTTTTTTGCTCAACGAACGTAAAAAGTCCATTGTGGAGCCGTATGCAATGCACAAAAAATGCCTGTACGGTTGTTCAATTATATATATATACTTATTTTTTCTTGTTATTCTTTAATCTTTTTGCCTAGTCCAATCAATCGTACGAGATCGCGGAAACATTCATTATGTTATATCATCAGGGTAATGATCCATCAACCTGCGAGTTCTTTTTATGAGGCACAAACAGGAGAATTTGTCCTAGAAGCGGAAGAACTTCTGAAACTACGCGAAACCCTCACAAGGGTTTATGTACAAAGAACGGGTAACCCCTTATGGGTTGTATCCGAAGACATGGAAAGGGACGTTTTTATGTCAGCAACAGAAGCCCAAGCTCATGGAATTGTTGATCTGGTAGCGATCGAAAATGCCGGGGATTTCACGTAAATCTGCGATTCCATCCATTTCGAACCATAATTTGGATGAATCTAAATTGAATATTTTATCTGCGTAAAGTAAAAAAAAAAAGAAAATAGAAAGAATTCATAATCATCTGGTTAGGATTGATCTAAACCAGCCCATTTTCTATACCATTAAGTATGCCAACTATTAAACAACTTATTAGAAACACAAGACAGCCAATAAAAAATGTAACAAAATCCCCCGCTCTTCGGGGATGTCCTCAGCGTCGAGGAACATGTACTCGGGTGTATGTGCGACCCGTTCAGATCATGAGCCGGAACAAAATAAAATAAAATTTTTTCCAGTATCAATGACCAGTACCAATGAATAGGATAGGATAGAAGAATTCCAATCAATATAGAAAAAAACCTCCATTGCGTATCAAATTTATGGTTTCTATTGGTGCAAATCCAATCACCTCAATTGGAGATGAAAAGCAATTCCCCAGTGGTAGCAAATGGTTATCCATTAAGCGGGGGAAATCATATTTTAGAAGCAAAAGAATTAGGCTCCTACTCTTGCAAGAACGGACTATACAGGGTCAGCTACCTAGCCAACCTTTGTAATTAAATACCGTTACTGTATGGGTAGATCTCATTGTGAAAAGACTTATTACTGTACAATTCATGGGTAGAGTCAAAGAATGTGAACTGTACAAGTTACTAATAACATTGATTAATGGTGGAAGGGGCTCCGGTGTATAGAGAGGACCTCACCGTTTAAGAAGTAGCCATAGAAACGATGGAACCCACTATTTATTTATCCATTTAGCTTTACTATTTATTGATACTTTATACTATACTCAACTTGAGTTACAATTTAGTATTTTTTTTGTTGATACCTAGTATCAATACAATTTCTTATTTCGAGGTTAAATGCCTGGAAAAATGGTGGTTGGGAAGGTCATAGTAGCAAAAGCCATTGGAATTTTTTTTTATACATTGGAAGAATCCGTTTTGTTATTAATAGACCAGGAAAGGGAAAAAGAATAACTGAAAGAAAATAAATCAATTAGTTATTCATCAAAGTTTAATTTGATTCAATGACCAGAATTAGACGAGGGTATATAGCTCGGAGACGTAGAATAAAAATTCGTTTATTTGCATCAACCTTTCGAGGGACTCATTCACGACTTACTCGAAATACTATTCAACAGAAAATGAGAGCCTTGAGTTCTGCTCATCGGGATAGGGGCAGGCAAAAGAGAAATTTTCGTCGTTTGTGGATTACTCGGATAAATGCAGCAATTCGTGAGATTGGGGTATCCTATAGTTATAGCAGATCCATACATGATCTGTATAAGAGACAGTTGCTTCTTAATCGTAAAATACTTGCACAAATAGCCATATCAAATACAAATTGTCTTTACATGATTTCCAATCAGATCCTTAAATAAGAAGATTAGAAGGAATCCACCGTAATGATTTAAGTGGGGCCCCGGAGAATGAGCTCCGGGAAGGTAGAGTAGAAATTAATATAAATAAGAGAAATATAGTAAAAATGAATCAACACATTAAAAAAAAAAAGCCATTTTTTCTTATGATGTGACAATCCAATCGGGGTTCTCCAATTTTTCGAACAAAATATAAATCTGAGTTGGGGTTCATATTGAAATTTTGATTCAATTGCAATTGAGGAATAGCCTATCTATTTATTTCTAATTCGAGGACCCGTGGTTCTAGGAGTCGATTCAGTTCTCTCAAATTGTTTCTCGTTATTAAGAAAGGGTAACAAAGATAAAATACGAGCTTGCTTTATAGCAATAGTAATTAATCGTTGTTGTTTCAAAGTCAATCTATTCACTCGTCTAGATAATATTTTTCCTTGTTCACTAATAAATCGACTAATTAAACTCATGTTTCTATAATCAATTCGATCCCCCGATCCAATTGGGGGCAAACGCCTACGAAAAGATCGCTTGGATTTAAGAAAAAGTCGCTTGGATTTATCCATGGTTTATTCCTTATCTTTTAAATCGTATTTCTTAATTCGAATTTCATTTGCGATCCTACCAAAATAGGATGAAATAGGATTGGGTTGTTTTATTTTTATAATTTATTATTAAATTTTTATATTAATATTTTATTATTATGTAATTTATTGCTGTTCCTTGGAGGGGTTACAAACGCGTTACATTTTATCTATTTCTTTATCTCCCCATGAATCGTATGCTTGTAACAATAGGGACAAAATTTTCTCAATTCCAATCGACTAGGCGTATTGTGTCGATTCTTTTGAGTAATATATCTGGAAATGCCCCGCGATTCCTTATTAATATCGTTTCGGACACAACTGTTACATTCCAAAATAACCTTTACTCTGACATTTTTACCCTTGGCCATAAACCCCCTTTTTTTTTATTCACCCAACTCCTCTATTTTCGAAACGAAGAAGAAAAAAAGAAGTTGCTGACTCGAAACCCAATTATTAAATATTTCATTGCAATCAAATCAATAGAGAATATAAGTAATACGATGATTTCTAACTATCCATTAGTTTTAGTTATAGTATTTCATTTAAGTATCCTGTATGCGTTTGTTGTCCGCGACCTTTATTATTTACTTTACATTTACATTTTTGTTCTCCCTCTATTAATTCAGCGTGAACCTGAGTTTCGTTGCGGATGAATCTTTTTTGATTCTTTCTCTTTCCTTCTTTTTTATCCTAAAAAACTGAAAGAAAGAACAAAACAAAAAGGGTTAGTCACAGATAATTTTTTCTATCTATAATCTTCTTCATCCCCAACTAGAATGAAAAAAAGGGGAATGTTAACGCATCTGGGAATAAACGATTAATCTCTATCAATAGGCCTGCTAAAGACCCGAACCATAGAGTGCTTAACACAGGTGCCACGGAGAGATATGTTTTTAAATCTCGCATTGAAAGTCCTCCTTTTTTATTGTAATACATATATGATCAGATACACATGTCGTTGTTGATGATATTTTACTTTCTTTACAACAGAAAAAAGCGTCCACTCACTTTATTTTCTGAACATTACCGATTTTTAGATTTATATTTTTTATTATATTGTTAATTATATTATATCTATTTGATCGATTTGATTCTTTTTTCTTTTATTATATGTTATATTGTTATATAAGACGAAAAAGAAATGACAAGAGCAATTGTATATCAATGGGAGAAATCACGATGTGGAAAACAAGATGGGGATTCTCTACAATGACACTATAGGCCAATTGAAAGGGATGTAGCGCAGCTTGGTAGCGCGTTTGTTTTGGGTACAAAATGTCACGGGTTCAAATCCTGTCATCCCTATCTATTACTTCTCCCATGTGCAGTAATGAAGGATCCATTGAGATAAATAAAAATTAGACATACATAACATAATGCTTTATGATACTATATGTATCCAAAGTGGGGGTTACAAATAAAATTCTTTTATTTACATACAGCCCTTTATATTGGGATAAGAAAGAAAGCGCTCTTAGTTCAGTTCGGTAGAACGCGGGTCTCCAAAACCCGATGTCGTAGGTTCAAATCCTACAGAGCGTGCTTCTGTTCTTCTTGGGTCGAATTACAAGTAAATAACTTGACTAACTAGAGCAGCAACCCTAATTTGACCTCCTCCTTTCTTTAATCCGCAGGAGGTCAATAAAAAAAAGAGATGTTATTTAAAAAGAGATGAGCTCTTACTTAATCAAAGGTCCAACTGATCGCCGCGTCTGTATTGCAAATACGCAGTTACGAATAATCCAGCCAAAGTAATAGGAATTAGGCCTAACACGATTCCAAATAGTAAAACTTCAATCATTTTTTTTATTTTTTTTTTTTTAAGGTAGGTAAAAAAAAAGGGGGGGGGAAATATCTATCTCTAAATAGTAATCCAAATCGCCCACGAATCTCAATAATCACGAATTACAATTCACATGGGAAGGAACTATGGACTACCTGGATATCTCATAAAAACATTTTTATGAATTGTTCATTCAATCAATTTCAAATAAGACGTATCTTGCTCAGACCAATAAATAGAGCTGAGGTTATAGTTAAAGCCGCCAGTAGAAAACCGAAATAACTAGTTATAGTAGGCATGAAGGAACTAAATGGGATACGTTCTATTTATACATATGTTTAGTTATGAAACACTTACCTAAGTTTCTTATCTTGAAAAATATAAGATAATAAAAAGACCAATTGACAAAATGAGTCCCAATTGAATTGAAAGCTTTTGATTTCATTTATCATTCATTATTCATTTCATTATAGACAGCACAAACAATAGTGACAGAAATAAAAAAAAAATTATCCTCTTTGACATCTATTCATCCTACGATTCTGACTCAACCGATTTCTCGAGCAACTCTTGAATAAAGTATCTTGAATAAAGGAATGTCAAAATAACATGGAACTTCATTTCTAAATTAAAAATGAAACTCTCTTTAAATTAAATGAAATCCTATTTTCAATCATTTATATTTTTATTTTCAATAAAAATATTATAATATGGGGTCATTACTAAAATTACTAATATATATAATATATATTAGTAATTTGGATCTTTTCTTTTTCAATTGTATTTATTCCATTTTTTTTATATTTTGTTTGGAACAAGAGCCTTATAACATAACACCCTTTTTTTACTTTTATTTTAACTCGTTATTAGTTATTATTTATTTAGTATTATTATTTATTTAGTATTAATTAGTATGCTCATCAATTGACATAATATATTGAATGAGAAGAAAAAAGTTATTGCATGATAGAATAGATAG